GGAGTCGACCATGGATTAATTCCTCTTTCATTTGGAGGTATTGAATACACCCAAAATTCTGAGCTTCATGTTATTCTTAACAATAGACATGTCAGAGCTAGAGGCATCCCAATCGGATTAAATGGGATGACAGTTTTTAATTATGAATCTGTAAAATCGTAATTTCGATCAAATCACACATCGCAGTATACCAGGCCTTCTAATTCCTTAAGAGGTTTATCTGAAAGATTCGCGATATAACTAGGAAGACGTTTCAAATACCACACATGAGTCACCGGGCATGCTAGTTTGATGTATCCCATTTGATATCTTCGGATCCGAGAATCAACAGATTCGACTCCGCATTGTTCGCAAAATTTCGGTTCTTCTTTTTCACCCCCGATCACTCGATAATTTCCACAAGCACAAATTCCACTTTTTATAGGTCCAAAAATTCTTTCGCAAAACAACCCATCTTTTTCCGGTTTATTGGTTTTGTAATGAAAAGTATAGGGTTTTGTTACCTCTCCAACTATCTCTCCATTCGGTAGGATTTTGTTGGCCCAAGCACGTATTTGTTTAGGAGAAACTAATCCAATTCGAAGTTGTTGATGTTTATACTGATCGATCATAGAAGAAAAATTCTGATTCATTCCGATCAAACTTCCTTCCTATTAATCTGGAAGTTTTTCTCAGATACAAGGAAATGATTCAGTTCCAGAGATAAAGATCGTAGTTCGCGAACGAGCAATCGAAAGGATTCTGGCGCACCCTCAGGATTAGGTATTGTTCCCCCAACGATCGTGGTACCAAGTACTTCCTGACGAGCTCTAATATGATCGGATTTATAAGTGAGCATCTCTTGTAAAATATGAGCAACACCAAATCCCTCTAGAGCCCAAACTTCCATTTCTCCTACTCGTTGTCCACCTTGCTTAGCCCTTCCCCTAAGGGGTTGTTGTGTAACAAGTGCATAATGACCACTGGAACGTCCGTGGATTTTATCATCAACTTGATGAATTAATTTTAACATATAGGACTTTCCTATTATAACAGGTTGTTCAAAAGGATCTCCTGTTCTTCCATCAAATATTCTGCTCTTTCCAGGATACTCGGGTTCAAATACCCATGGATTTGCTGTTTGCTTACTGGCTTCATATAATTCAGAAAACACTAGTTTTCTCGAAGCCTCTTGCTCGTATCTCTCATCAAAGGGTGTTATTCTATAATGTCTGCCCAGCAGGTCTCCCGCTAACCCGAGTGAGCATTCAAACATCTGTCCCACATTCATTCGCGAAGGTACTCCTAATGGATTGAATACCATATCAACAGGTGTTCCATCTTGCAAATAAGGCATATCCTGTCTAGGCAAAATTTTTGAAATGATACCTTTATTCCCATGTCTTCCAGCTACTTTATCGCCCACTTTGATTTTACGTTTCTGTGAGATATATACACGAATCATTTCTGGATTATAAATGGAACCCCCCTTTTTCTGGCCCCACCTCACATCGATAACTCGACCTCTTCCGCCTATAGGCAACTTTAGGCAAGTTTCTTTTGCAGTGGATACCTGAATGCCAAGTATGGCTCGTAATAATCTATCTTCTGGAGCATAGGATGATTCTTTCGCTGTCTGAGGCGTTAATTTACCTACTAAAACATCACCAGTTTCTACCCAAGATCCCAGCATCACAATTCCATTTCTGTCTAAATTTCGGAGTAAATAAGGCTCTAAATGAGGTATTTCATTAGTGATTCTTTCAGGTCCTTGGCTTGTCACATGAGTCTGAATTTCATATTTCCGGATATGAAAAGAAGTATAAATATCGTCATAGACTAGACGTTCGCTAATGAGTACGGCATCTTCAGAATTGTAACCTTCCCATGGCATATAAGCTACTGATACATTTTTCCCCAAAGCGAGTTCGCCACCAACTGTAGCCGCACCATCCGCCAAAATTTGCCCCTTTTTAAGGTATTTACCCCGATGAACCTGAGGTTTTTGATGCATCCAAGTATTTTTGTTGGAACGCTGATACATAACCAACGGAATGCTTATAGTGTCCCCATTACCTGATAAAACGATCTTTTCAGCATCGGTATAAATGATCTTTCCCTCGCGTTCGGCTATAGCCGAACCCCCTGAATCCAGAGCCGCTTGGCGTTCCAAGCCGGTTCCAACAATACACTTTTCGGACTGAGAAAGCGGAACTGCTTGACGCTGCATATTAGAACTCATTAAAGCCCGATTCGCATCATTATGCTCGATAAAAGGAATGAGAGAAGCTCCAATAGAAAAATATTGGAAGGGATAAATGTTTCGAAGATGAATCTGTTCCCATGCAATAGTCAAAAATTCTTGACGGTATCGAGCTGGACCAACTTCTTCTTCCTGAATACCCCGAGTCAACGCCAAAGAATTTCCTGCCGCCACCATATAGTATTCATCTCTACTCGGCGATAAATAAACCATCTGTTCTTCTTTTGATCTCTCAGATATTTCATAAAATGGGGTCTC